GTACTCGAAAAAAGGACTAGATTGTGTACTGATGAGACTCAAAAAGAATACTTGCCTAAAAAATATGATCCTTTCTTGAATGGGCCCTATCGTGGAACAATCAAAAATTTTTTTGCACCTTCAATCATAAGTGAAACTTCCATAGAAAATTCCATAGAAACTGTTTGGATAAATAAAATCCATAGTATCCTTCTTGTTACTGATTATCCAGAATTTGAACAGAAAATAGATAAGTTTGATAGAAAATCATTATCAACAGAAATTGGTCATTTCTTGAACTTAATTAGTGAATTTTCTGGAGAATCAACATCGAATTTCAATTTGAAAGGGCTTTTTTTATTTCCAGAACAAGGAAGAATTGATTCAAAAGATCAAGCAAAGTTTTTAAAATTTTTATTCGATGCAGTTATAACTGATCCCAACGATCAAACAATTAGAAAAAAATTTATTGGAATAAAAGAAATCAGTAAAAAAATCCCTCGATGGTCATACAAATTAATCGACGATTTAGAACAACAGGAGAGAGAAAATGAAGAAGACATGGCGGAGGATCATCAGATTCGTTCAAGAAAAGCCAAACGTGTAGTGATTTTTACTGATAATCAACAGAATACCGATACTTATACTAATACCAAAGAGACTAATAATCCTGATCAAGCAGACGAAGTGGCTTTAATACGTTATTCGCAACAATCGGATTTTCGTCGAGACATAATCAAAGGCTCCATGCGCGCTCAAAGACGTAAAACAACTATTTTAGAACTATTTCAAGCAAATATACATTCCCCCCTTTTTTTGGACAGAATAGACAAACCACCCTTTTTTTCTTTTGATATTTCCGGACTGATGAAACTCATTTTTAGAAATTGGATGGGGAAAAACACAGAATTTCCAATTTCGGATTATGCGAAGGAAGAGACAAAAGAAAGGGATAAAAAAGAGGAGGACAAAAATGAAGAGGACAAAAGAGAAGAGAAAACACGAATAGAAATAGCGGAAGCCTGGGATAGCATTGTATTTGCTCAAGTAATAAGGGGTTCCGTATTAGTAACTCAATCAATTCTTAGAAAATATGTTATATTACCTTCATTGATAATATCTAAAAATATCGGCCGTATGTTATTATTTCAATTTCCCGAGTGGTCCGAAGATTTAAAGGATTGGAATAGAGAAATGTATGTTAAATGCACCTATAATGGTGTTCAATTATCAGAAACAGAATTTCCGAAAAACTGGTTAACAGACGGTATTCAGATAAAGATCCTATTTCCTTTCTGTCTGAAACCTTGGCACATATCTAAGCTACAATCTCCTCATAGAGATCCAATGAAAAAGAAAGGGCAAAAAGATGATTTTTGTTTTTTAACAGTTTGGGGAATGGAAGCTGAACTACCTTTTGGTTCTCCCCGAAAACTACCTTCCTTTTTTGAACCTATTTTTAAAGAACTTGGAAAAAAAATTAGAAAATTGAAAAAGAATTGTTTTCTAGTTCTAAGAGTTTTAAAAGAAAGAACAAATGTGTTTCTAACGATCGCAAACGAAACAAAAGAATGGGTTATCAAAAGCATTCTATTTATAAAAACAAGAATAAAAGAACTCTCAAAAAAAAATCCAATTCTATTATTTGGATTGAGAGAAGTATATGAATCGAGTGAAACTAAAAAAGAAAAGGATTTGATAATCAGTAATAGTAATCAGATGATTCATGAATCATCTATTCAAATTCGATCTATGGATTGGACAAATTATTCACTGACAGAAAAAAAAATGAAAGATCTGACTGATAGAACAAGAACAATCAGAAATCAAATAGAAAAAATTACAAAAGAAAAGACAAAGGAATTTCTAACTCCAGAGATTAATATTAGTCCTAACAAAAAAAGTCATAATGCTAAAAGATTAGAATCCCAAAAAAATATTTGGCAGATATTAAAAAGAAGAAATACTCGATTAATTCGTAAATCGCATTATTTTATACAATTTTTCATTGAAAGGATATACATAGATATCCTTCGATGTATCATTAATATTCCAAGAATCAATGCACAGCTTTTTCTTGAATCAACAAAAAAACTTATTGATAAATACATTTACAATAATGAAGCAAATCAAGAAAGAATTGATAAAACAAATAAAAATACAATTCACTTTATAAAGTCACTTTCTAATATTCGAAATAGTAATAAGAATTCACAGATTTTTTGTGACTTATCCTCCTTGTCACAAGCATATGTGTTTTACAAATTATCACAAACCCAAGTTATTAACTTGTATAAGTTAAGATCTGTTCTTCAATATCACGGAACATCTCTTTTTCTTAAGAATGAAATAAAGGATTATTTTGGAGCACAAGGAATATCTCATTCCGAATTAAGACATAAGAAACTTCGGAATTCTGGAATGAATCACTGGAAAAACTGGTTAAGGGGTCATTATCAATATGATTTATCTCAGATTAGATGGTCTAGATTAGTACCACAAAAATGGCGAAATAGAGTTA